AGTAAACGATTGAATCGGATTCGGTTGGGTGGTACCAACTAAATCGAGTGCTATCTCCCATTTATCTCTTATTGAATTAACTGATCAACTTGCTATCGGACATTTATTTTCGATTTGGTATTATTCCAAAAAGGATTTCGACATATTTCACTTTATTATAATTATGAGAATCAATCCTACTACTTCTAGCCCTGCGGTTTCCACACTTGAAGAAAAAAAACTAGGGCGTATCGCTCAAATTATTGGCCCAGTACTGGATGTCGTTTTTCCCCCGGGCAAAATGCCTAATATTTATAACGCTTTGGTAGTTAAGGGTCGAGATACTGTCGGTCAACAAATTAATGTGACTTGCGAGGTACAACAATTATTAGGAAATAATCGAGTTAGAGCTGTAGCTATGAGTGCTACAGATGGGCTGATGAGAGGAATGGAAGTGATTGACACGGGAGCTCCTCTAAGTGTTCCAGTTGGCGGAGCTACTCTCGGGCGAATCTTCAACGTTCTTGGAGAGCCTGTTGATAATTTAGGTCCTGTAGATACTCGCACAACATCTCCTATTCATAGATCTGCGCCCGCCTTTATACAGTTAGATACGAAATTATCAATCTTTGAAACAGGTATTAAGGTGGTAGATCTTTTAGCTCCTTATCGCCGTGGAGGAAAAATCGGACTATTTGGGGGAGCTGGAGTAGGTAAAACAGTACTCATCATGGAATTGATCAACAACATTGCCAAAGCTCATGGAGGCGTATCCGTATTTGGCGGAGTAGGAGAACGTACTCGTGAAGGAAATGATCTTTACATGGAAATGAAAGAATCCGGAGTAATTAATGAAAAAAATCTTGCAGAATCAAAAGTAGCTTTAGTCTATGGTCAAATGAATGAACCGCCGGGAGCTCGTATGAGAGTTGGTTTGACTGCCCTAACTATGGCAGAATATTTCCGGGATGTTAATGAACAAGATGTGCTTCTATTCATCGACAATATCTTTCGTTTTGTCCAAGCAGGATCAGAAGTATCCGCATTATTAGGGAGAATGCCTTCTGCAGTGGGTTATCAACCTACCCTTAGTACAGAAATGGGTTCTTTGCAAGAAAGAATTACTTCTACCAAAGAGGGATCTATAACTTCGATCCAAGCAGTTTATGTACCTGCGGACGATTTGACAGACCCTGCTCCTGCCACTACATTTGCACATTTAGATGCTACTACCGTACTATCAAGAGGATTAGCTGCCAAGGGTATTTATCCAGCAGTAGATCCTTTAGATTCAACGTCAACTATGTTACAACCTCGGATCGTTGGTGAGGAACATTATGAAACTGCGCAAAGAGTTAAGCAAACTTCACAACGTTACAAAGAACTTCAGGACATTATAGCTATTCTTGGGTTGGATGAATTATCCGAGGAGGATCGTTTAACTGTAGCAAGAGCACGAAAAATTGAGCGTTTCTTATCACAACCCTTCTTCGTGGCAGAAGTATTTACTGGTTCTCCAGGAAAATATGTTGGTCTTGCAGAAACAATTAGGGGGTTTCAACTGATCCTTTCCGGAGAATTAGATGGTCTGCCCGAGCAGGCTTTTTATTTGGTGGGTAACATCGATGAAGCTACCGCGAAAGCTATGAACTTAGAAGTGGAGAGCAATTTTAAGAAATGACCTTAAATCTTTGTGTACTGACTCCTAATCGAATTATTTGGGATTCAGAAGTGAAAGAAATCATTTTATCTACAAATAGTGGCCAAATTGGTGTATTACCAAACCACGCCCCTATTGCCACGGCTGTAGATATAGGTCTTTTGAGAATACGCCTCAACGACCAATGGTTAACGGTGGCTCTGATGGGTGGTTTTGCTAGAATAGGGAATAATGAGATCACCATTTTAGGAAATGATGCGGAGATGAGTACTGACATTGATCCGCAAGAAGCTCAACAAACTCTTAAAATAGCTGAAGCTAACTTGAGTAGAGCTGAGGGTAAGAGACAAGTGATTGAAGCGAATCTAGCTCTCAGACGAGCTAGGACACGAGTAGAGGCTGTCAATGTTATTTCCTACTAGTCAATACATCAAAATAATCAAAAGACGTTTTTTAGAAGTTCTTTATTATACACCACATTTAGATTCTGCCAATTGAAGACAATCAAGTCTAATCTGATACAACGAAAAAAAGAGGATGGGTAGAAAAACTTATTAGATACCGGAGTCAATGCAATGGTATCTAATAAGTTCTACCTACTATTGGATTTGAACCAATGACTCCTGCCGTATGAAAGCAATACTCTAACCACTGAGTTAAGTAGGTAATTTATCACCGCAAAAGAAGACCCATCACCTCGGGGATTATAGATAGAATATTATTTCTAAGCAATACCAATCTGTTAACAGTAAGCGGATCAAAGAGTTATCATGTGAGATTAGGGAATATCCATCTTGACAAGAAATTATCTATATGTTAAGATATCTATGACAAGGGCTATAGCTCAGTTAGGTAGAGCAC